GGAGTACCCTACTTTCACGTGATTCGCAGGGTTCAACAAGCAATCGATATTTCATGATCAAAGGTGTAATCAAAGGTGTAGTACTGCTTGTAGTAGCGGTCCTTATATCTCGTATTAACAATCGAAAGATGGTCGAAAGAAAAAATCTCTATTTGATGGGGCTTCTTCCTATACCTATGAATTCCATTGGACCCAGAAATGAGACATTGGAAGAATCTTTTCGGTCTTCCAATATCAATAGGTTGATTGTTTCGTTCCTGTATCTTCCAAAAGGGAAAAAGATTTCTGAGAGTTGTTTCATGGATCCGCAAGAGAGTACTTGGGTTCTCCCAATAAATAAAAAGTGTATCATGCCTGAATCTAACCGGAGTTCGCGGTGGTGGAGGAACCGGATCGGAAAAAAGAGGGATTCTAGTTGTAAGATATCTAATGAAACCGTAGCTGGAATTAAGATCTCATTCAAAGAGAAAGATAGCGAATATCTGGAGTTTCTTTTTTTATCCTATACGGATGATCCGATCCGCAAGGACCATGATTGGGAATTGTTTGATCGTCTTTCTCCGAGGAAGAAGCGAAACATAATCAACTTGAATTTGGGACAGCTATTCGAAATCTTAGGGAAAGACTTGATTTGTTATCTCATGTCTGCTTTTCGTGAAAAAAGACCAATTGAAGGGGAGGGTTTCTTCAAACAACAAGGAGCTGAGGCAACTATTCAATCAAATGATATTGAGCATGTTTCCCATCTCTTCTCGAGAAACAAGTGGGGTATTTCTTTGCAAAATTGTGTTCAATTTCATATGTGGCAATTCCGCCAAGATCTCTTCGTTAGTTGGGGGAAGAATCAGCACGAATCGGATTTTTTGAGGAACGTATCGAGAGAGAATTTGATTTGGTTAGACAATGTGTGGTTGGTAAACAAGGATCGGTTTTTTAGCAAGGTACGGAATGTATTGTCAAATATTCAATATGATTCCACAAGATCTATTTTCGTTCAAGTAAGGGATTCTAGCCAATTGAAAGGATCTTCTGATCAATCCATAGATCATTTCGATTCCATTAGAAATGAGGATTCAGAATATCCCACATTGATCGATCAAACAGAGATTCAGCAACTAAAAGAAAGATCGATTCTTTGGGATCCTTCCTTTCTTCAAACGGAACGAACAGAGATAGAATCAGATCGATTCCCGAAATGCCTTTTTGGATCTTCCTCAATGTCCGGGCTATTCACGGAACGTGAGAAGCAGATGAATAATCATCTGCTTCCGGAAGAAATCGAAGAATTTCTTGGGAATCCTACAAGATCAATTCGTTCTTTTTTCTCTGACAGATGGTCAGAACTTCATCTGGGTTCGAATCCTATTGAGAGGTCCACTAGAGATCAGAAATTTTTGAAGAAAAAACAAGATGTTTCTTTTGTCCCTTCCAGGCGATTGGAAAATAAAGAAATGGTTGATATATTCAAGATAATTATGTATTTACAAAATACCGTCTCAATTCATCCTATTTCATCAGATCCGGGATGTGATATGGTTCCGAAGGATGAACCGGATATGGACAGTTCCAATAAGATTTCATTCTTGAACAAAAATCCATTTTTTGATTTATTTCATCTATTCCATGACCGGAACAAAAGGGGATACACGTTACACCACGATTTTGAATCAGAAGAGAGATTTCAAGAAATGGCAGATCTATTCACTCTATCAATAACCGAGCCGGATCTGGTGTATCATAGGGGATTTGCCTTTTCTATTGATTCCTACGGGTTGGATCAAAAAAAATTCTTGAATGAGGTATTCAACTCCAGAGATGAATCGAAAAAGAAATCTTTATTGGTTCTACCTCCTCTTTTTTATGAAGAGAATGAATCTTTTTATCGAAGGATCAGAAAAAAATCGGTCCGGATCTACTGCGGGAATGATTTGGAAGATCCAAAACTAAAAACAGCGGTATTTGCTAGCAACAACATAATGGAGGCAGTCAATCAATATAGATTGATCCGAAATCTGATTCAAATCCAATATAGCACCTATGGGTACATAAGAAATGTATCTAATCGATTCTTTTTAATGAATAGATCCGATCGCAACTTCGAATATGGAATTCAAAGGGATCAAATAGGAAATGATACTCTGAATCATATAACTATAATGAAATATACGATCAACCAACATTTATCGAATTTGAAAAAGAGTCAGAAGAAATGGTTTGATCCTCTTTTTTCTCGAACCGAGAGATCCATGAATCGGGATCCTGATGTATATAGATACAAATGGTCCAATGAGAGCAAGAATTTCCAGGAACATTTGGAACATTTCGTTTCTGAACAGAAGAACCGTTTTCAAGTAGTGTTCGATCGGTTACGTATTAATCAATATTCGATTGATTGGTCCGAGGCTATCGACAAACAAGATTTGTCTAAGTCACTTCGTTTCTTTTTGTCCAAGTCACTTCCCTTTTTGTCCAAGTCACTTCCCTTTTTGTCCAAGTCACT